CCCGCTATCGGAATCGAACCGACGACCATCGCATTACAAATGCGATGCTCTAACCTCTGAGCTAAGCGGGCCCCACATAAAAAAAATAATAAAAATTTTCTATGCATAGGAATTCAATACACTTATAGTATTAGTGTATAGTGTACTGTCTATAGAAATATAGTAGAAAAATCGTAAAATCTAGAATTTTGGAATAAAATAAATAGTGAATATTATAGAACATAATGATTCATATAGCGATATAGAACTTCTAGTTCTTTATCTCTAAATAGAAATTGGATTCTATTTGATTTGATAGTCAATCTTAAATATTTGTTTGTAGTATAGTCAAATTGGATTTTTTTATTCCATTGGAAATTCTTTTTATTACACCTCTTTAGTTATATTATAATAATTCTACTCTTTTTTTCTATTTTTTTCGAAGAAGTTGAATTATTTACTTAGTTATAATTATAACTAATCGGACATTCCTCGGCTTTCGTTCGTAAAGGAGGCAGTTAAGAAAAAAAAAAAAAAAAGAATCGATCCTTCAAGTATACCAACTTACATGGGAAAAGTTGCAGTAATAAAAACATATAGAAAGGGTATATGGCAATCTATATTGAATTGCCGATATACCAAGGATAAAATCCAATTTGATTGGAGCAAATACAGGTTTAGAAAGAAAATCTTTTTTAGAGATGGTAATCGATACCTAAACCTAAAAAATGCAAAGGTTCCTGCAGAAATGAAAAAAAAAAAATGATCTCATAATGAGATCCTAATCTCAAAACAAAAGGGAAGGGGATATGGCGAAATCGGTAGACGCTACGGACTTAATTGGATTGAGCCTTGGTATGGAAACCTACTAGGTGATAACTTTCAAATTCAGAGAAACCCCGGAATAAAAAAAAAATGGGCAATCCTGAGCCAAATCCTGTCTTCTCAAAATAAAGGTTCATAAAGCGAAAAGGGGATAGGTGCAGAGACTCGATGGAAGCTGTTCTAAAACAAATGGAGTTGACTGCGTTGGTAGATGAATCTTTTCATCGAAACTTCAGAAAAGATGAAGGATAAACGGATCTATTGAATACTAAAATATCTAAAAAAAAGGAATGACGGCCCGAGTCTGCATCTGTATTTTTTTAGATGAAAAATAGAAGAATTGGTGGGAATTGATTCCACATTCAAGAAAGAATCGAATATTCATCAAATCACCCCACTCCATAGTCTGATAGTTTTAGTCTTTTTTTAAAGAACTGATTAATTAATTGGACGAGAATAAAGATAGAGTCCCGTTCTACATGTCAATACCGACAGCAATGAAATTTATAGTAATAGGAAAATCCGTCGACTTTTAAAATCGTGAGGGTTCAAGTCCCTCTATCCCCAAAAGCCTATTTTCTATCTATCCTACCCCTTTTTTCTTTTTTGCTGGCGGTTCCCAATTCCCTTTTATCATTTTTTTTTTCAACGTATGGGGGCGTAAATGACTTTCTCTTATCACATGTGATATAGAATACACATCTAAATTTAGAAAGGAATCCCTAATTGAATGATTCACAATCAATAGCATTACTCATACCGAAACTTACAACTTGCAAAGTCGTCTTTTTAAAGACCTAAGAAATTACATACAGGACTTGGGGAAAACTTTGTAATTCCCCCCCTGTACCTTTAATTGACATAGACCCCAGTCCTCTCCTAAAATGAGGATGGAATGTTCCATTGGAAATGATCTGGATAGCTCAGTCGGTAGAGCAGAGGACTGAAAATCCTCGTGTCACCAGTTCAAATCTGGTTCCAGATACAGGGTTTCGTTGTATAAGACCGTTTTAGAAAGTAATTGATAGGAAGCAAGATCCATATTCATTTCGAATATGGATCATAATTCCTACATACTTTTTCTATATTTACGAGAAATACCCCATCTATTTGATATTTATAGATGGGTAGAGTTTCTTAAATTTCATTTTAAAATATTATTATTATTCTAAACTAAATATTCTAAAATGAAATTTAAGAAACGCTTTTTTTCTTTCATTCAAAAAATGTTATTTCCTATTCAATCTCCCAATTCCTTCCGATATGACTTTATCGAACCGATCTAAGCAAATCTAAGAAATAGGCCCAGTACGAAGTTCATGATGCAGAACTCGTTTGATGGTTCGGCTCCTATGAAAAAAAAAAAACGGTAAGAATCCCAACGAATTCCTAATTCGATTGTTAGCCTATCTATAATCCATATATCGCCTAATACATAATACAAATGAGATCTCTTTATTATTAATCTAGAATAGAAAGTACAATCCTTAAATCTCTTTGGATAAGTGTAAATTCCTTTCTTATCATTCAATGAGCATCTTGTATTTCATAAAAATTAGGGGCAATATAATCTTTCCGCAAAGGCCATCCTATCCAACTTTCTGGCATTAATATACGTTTTAAGCGCGGATGATTATCATAAGAGATTCCCAACATATCATAAGATTCTCGTTCTTGAAAATCCGCGCTTTTCCAA